TCTTAATTAAGACCCAATGGGGACAACCACAAGGCAGTTTTTCAAAAACTCCGCTACACCAACAATGCGTCTCGATTCTCTTCAGGTATTCTTGGCATAGCTCCTGTTCAATGTCAGTGGTGTGATGAATTTGGTCATACTGTTCGCACCTGTCCAATTAATTCTTCTTCGCTTGCAGCTGGTTCCAGAAAGAAATCCCTTGCTGCCCTCCAACGCAGATTCTTCTACCTGGTATACTGACACAGGTGCCTCGGCACACATGACGTCCAATTCGGGTAAGATTCTCTCTTCTTCTCCTTATCATGGAATGATAAAATCTGTGTTGGAAATTTCTCTCTTTTGCCTCTTCAACCTCAAGGATATTCTGACATGTATCCCAGGACATGTCTCCATTGTGATGCGGGCATAAACAGGGTCAACCATTTATGAAGGCAGGATCCCTTTTCGGGATGAATATCCCAATGTCCTAAATAGGAATAAACCCAAGGCCTATAAAGCATGATTCCAATCTTGTAGCACCTGGCAAGATAGCAGAGCAGGCAGAATGCTTCTTTCGGGAAATGGTGGAAATCCATGAGATAGAAGAAGCTTAAGCAGGGATAAACTAAAGACCTTGCTCTTCTATCTAATGCTAGAAGATCGTCTGTTTGAAATCAAGACATTGCGGATTCTAGCACAACAGCCTCACCGCCCAGATCTGATTCACTTTCAAACACCGTCTATTCACCAAAAGCAAGAGCGGCTAAAAGACTAGGAGATAGGTTCTTTTCTTTTTCCTTAGCAGGGGGGCGAAGTGAATGTGTGGCTAACCCTTGAACATGATCGGACTATCCTGTTCTTACCCCGAAATCGAAAGACTGAGATTCTCTTTGTTTTTTTCTTTGGAGGTTCGTGCTTTTTGTTGAACATAATTCTATCCCGCAAGACAGTTCCCCTTTTAACCGTCCTCGGTCTACCCACCTTGTGGACTGCTTTGTGTAGAAGAAGTGTTACTCCCGAATTCTGAATCTCCCATTGTAGCTACTATGTCAGATGAACCCGAAATCCTGGTTACGGCCTGGATGATCGCTCCGGCCCGATGGACTTTTTTCGTGGATGGATCCAAAACGAGGCAAGGGGCGGGTGCGGAGATAGCACTCAATCTTCTTTTAGAATTACAGAATCCTGCCAGTGAGCTCTACATAGAAGCAACCAATCTCCTTCTTGCTAACACCGCCCTTTTGATCAATTACATTCCCGACTGTCTCGCAGCTAGTCTATCTCATCCCAAACTCTTCGCAAAGAGCAAATCTATCACCGGAAGCATAGCCCCTTTATCACACGTTGTCAATAAAACCATGGATTTTTTACTTTTCGCCATTGATTACTGGTTGAGCCAATGGAATGAAAATATGAGACACCAGGTTTAGGCAAATCATACTTGATAGTAACCAGTCGATACTCGAGAGCAGAGATAAGATCTCTAACTAGCTTTGAGTGTTGGGTTCTCTTTTCATGGACATTGTCTAGCTTGGAATGAACTTTAGACACAGATTCATTGATTTAAACCAACAGCTTTTTCTGTACCAATTCTGAGTTAAGGAAATTATCATGCTTAGGAGAGCAGGCATCTTTTTCAAAAAGGTAAACACGCGCTGTCACTCATTCAAGCAATTTCTTACTTAAGAAGGCATCTTAGGCTAGCAAGAAAAGAAAAGGCGTCAACCAACGGGATTAACACCAAAATATTTCAATAAATGACCATCCTCCCTACTATGAATGTGGATTCAATTTAGATCAATTAATTTATGAGAGAAGAGAAAGTCATACTAATTAATCATGTGCCAGGAACCAGATTTGAACTGGTGACACGAGGATTTTCAGTCCTCTGCTCTACCAGCTGAGCTATCCCGACCAGTCGCAACATAGCATCCTCATTTTTTTAGAAAATGGGGTCTATGTCAATTAAAAGAAGGAAAGGGGATCAGAAACATAGGCGAACGACTTTACTATAGTATAGGTCGGATGTTTTCGTGAGCAGTAAGCAGCAGATCTTCCCTTATTTTGGGAAAGCTGGTGGCCGCGCGTGAATTCTTTCAAGGCAACGGGAGGCCTGATTTTACATTGTTCTTTACTCTGATCTGGTCGCGGTGGTTTTCGTTTACCAGCACGTAGGTGGTCTAAATTCCTATGACCGAGTCTTTCTGGCCCCTGTGAACATCTTTTCTTAATGTATTAAAAAGGGCCTCTCTAACCGTGAAAAGTGGTGGGCGTCCACTAACGGCCATTCCTGGCTCGGCTACGATAACGCAATTCCGGAAGGAGTCGGTAGTTGGGCACTGGATCCCTTCGGATCTGGAGAACGTGTAACGCTGGGTCGGGGTTTGGTGAACCAACTGGTCGCTCCTCTAGTTTCAGTATCGGGCCCCTTTTTCGTTGCCTAGGTTACACCTTCGGAATACCCCAGAAGGGAATTTATTCTACTCCCCCAATCTGAACTTTACGCCGCGCCGACTCCCCT